ATTCCATCGTCCATTGCGATATATAAAAAATGATCGATTTGAAAATGCTGTAAGAGATGAACTGTCACAATTTTTTTTTTATACATGTCAAAGTGATGCAAAAGAAAAAATATCTTTTACGTATCCATCTTGTTTGTCAACTTTTCTTGAAATGATGCAAAGAAAGATGTCTCTCTTCACAACAGAAAAACTCTCCTATGATGAATTGGATAATCATTGGCGTTCTATTAATGAACAAAAAAGAAACAACCTAAGCAGTAAATTTATAAATAGGGCCAAAGCTCTAGATAAGGAATTTATTGCTTTCGATGTACTCGAAAAAAGGATTAGATTATGTAATGATGAGACTAAAAAAAAATACTTACCTAAAGTATATGATCCCTTCTTGAACGGACCCTATCGCGGCCGAATCAAAAAAAGTTTTTCACTCTCAATCAAAAATAAAACTTACACAAAAAACTACATTTGGATAAATAAGATTCATGGTATCCTTCTTAATATTAATACTAATTATCCAGACTTTGAACAGAAAATAGATACATTTGATAAAAAATCATTATCAACTGAAATTCCTTTTTTTTTTAACTTGATCAGTAAATTTTCTGGAAAATCAATATCAAGTTTCAATTTTAAAGGACTTTATTTATTTCCAGAACATGAAAAGTCCGAAGATAAAAAAAAAAAAATGAAATTATTATTCGACGCAATTATAACTGATCCGAACGATAAAACAATTATAAATAGAAAAAAATGTATTGGAATAAAAGAAACCAGTAAAAAAGTTCCTCGATGGTCATACAAATTAATTGATGAGGTAGAATACCTGGAAAGAGCTGGTAAAACAGAGGATTATGAAATTCGTTCAAGAAAAGCCAAACGTGTAGTTATTTTGACTAATGACTCAGAGAATCACGATACTTATACGAATACCAAGGATACTGATAATTCGGATGAAAAAGATGAGTTAGCTTTAATACGTTATTCACAACTACCGGATTTTCGGCGAGACATAATCAAAGGATCTAGACGCGTTCAAAGACGTAAAACTGTTATTTGGAAACTCTTTCAAGCAAACGCGCATTCCCCTCTTTTTTTGGACAAAATTGACAAACCCTCTTTCTTTTCTTTTGATATTTTCGAGCTAATGAAATTTTTTTTTCGTTTTAAAAATTGGATGTGGAAAAATCAAAATACAGAGTTGAAAATTTCGGATTATACAGAGGAAAAGACAAAAGAAATTAAGAAAAAAGACGAAGAAAAACGTATAGAAATAGCAGAAGCTTGGGATAGCATTATATATGCTCAAGTAATAAGGGGTTTTTTATTAGTAATCCAATCGATTATTAGAAAATATATTCTATTACCTTCATTGATAATAACTAAAAATATCGTTCGTATACTATTATTTCAATTTCCCGAATGGTCAGAGGATTTAAAGGATTGGAATAGAGAAATGTATATTAAATGCACCTATAATGCCGTTCCATTATCCGAAACAGAATTTCCAAAAAACTGGCTAACCGAGGGTATTCAAATAAAGATCCTTTTTCCTTTTCGTTTGAAACCTTGGCACAGATCTAAGCTACGATTCTCTCAAAAGGAAAAGGATCCAATGAAAAAAAAAGCGAAAAAAATGGATTTTTGCTTTTTAACAGTTTTCGGAATGGAAGTAGACTTGCCCTTTTCTTCTTCTCCCCGAAACCGACTTTCTTTTTTTGATCCCATTTTTAAAGAACTTAAAAAAAAAATTAAAAATTGGAAAAAGAAATTTTTTCTAGTTCTAAAAGTTTTAAACGAAAGAACAAAATTTTTTCTAAATGTCTCAAAAGAAAAAGCACAATGGATCATCAAAAGTATTCTCAAAAGGATTTTATTTCTAAAAGAAAAAATAAAAAAACTATCACTATCAAATCTTTTATTTATATTTGGATTAAGAAAAATATATGAATTGAATGAGATTCAAAAAGATTCAACAATCAGTAACAGTAATCCAATGATTTACGAATCAGCCATTCCAATTCAATCTATTAATTGGACAAATTATTCATTGACAGAAAAAAAAATAAAAAATCTGAATGATAGAAGAAAGACAATCATAAAACAAATAGCAAATTTTACAAAAGACAAGAAAAAGGGGTTTCTAATTTCAGAGAGAAATATTTGTTCTAAGAAAACAACTTATGATGATAAAAGATTAGAATTACAAAAAAATATTTGGCAGATATTACAAAGAAGAAATGTTCGATTAGCCCGTAAATCACATTATTTTTTGAAATTTTTCATGGAAAAAGTATACATAGATATCTTTGTATGTATCATTAATATTCCTAGGATGAATGTACAACTTTTTCTTGAATCAACAAAAAAAATTCTTAATAAATACATTTACAATAATGAAGAAAGAATTGATAAAAAAAATCAACGTCTAATTCACTTTATTTTTACTATAAAAAAATCAATTTGGAATATTAGTAATAGGAATTCACAGAATTTTTGTGACGTATCCTCTTTGTCACAAGCATATGTATTTTACAAATTATCACAAGTCCAAGTTATTAACTTATATAAGTATAAATTAAGATCTGTTTTTGAATATCATGGAAGACCTCTTTTTCTTAAGAATGAGATAAAGGATTATTTTTTTGGAGTACAAGGAATATTTCATTCTAAATTAAAACATAAGAACCCTCCCAATTCTGTAATGAATCAATGGACAAATTGGTTAAAAGGTCATTATCAATACGATTTATCTCAGAGTGGATGGTCTAGATTAGTCCCACAAAAATGGCGAAATAGAATGAATGGACGTCATGTGGCTCAAAATAAAGATTTAACCAAATGTCATTCATATGAAAAAAACAGATTAATTCTTTACAAAAAACAAGAAGTAGACTCATTAACAAATCAAAAAATAAAAATAAAAAAACAATATGGGTATGATCTTTTATCATATAAATCTATTAATTATGCAGATAAGAAGGACTCATATATTTATGGATATAGATCGTCATTCCAAGCAAATAATAACCAAGCGATTTCTTATACTTATAACACATGTAAAAAAAAATTATTTGATATGACGGATGATATTCCTATCAAAAATTATATAGTAAAAGATTATATTCTAGATATGGAAAAAAATCTGGATAGAAAGTATTTTGATTGGAGAATTCTGAATTTTTGTCTTAGAAATAAAGTGGATTTTGGGGCTTGGATCGATACCAATTATTATTTTACGTTTCATCAAGAAATCAACCCATCTAATCAAAAAAGGTTTTTTTTTGATTGGATGGGAATGAATGTAGAAATACTAAATCGTTCCATAGCGAATCGGGAATTTTTTTTCTTCTCTAAATTTTTTATATTTTATAATGCATATACGAGTAACCCATGGATCATACCAATCAAATTACTTTTTTTCAATTTTAATGTAAATAAAAATGTTAATGAAAAGAAAAACATCACTGAAAGGAAAAAAATAGATATTTTTAGACCATCGAAAAAAAAAAAAGAAAAACGAAATCAAGGAAAAACAGAATACACGGGCCGAATAAATCTTGAAGAATCTCTCTCAAAGAAAGAAAAAGATGTTGAAGAAGATTATGCAGGATCGGACATGAAAAAGGGTGTAAAAGAAAAGAAATACAAGAACAACATCGAAGCAGAACTTAATTGCTTCCTAAGAAGGTATTTGCTTTTTCAATTGAACTGGTGTGATTGCTTAAATGAAAGAATAATGAATAATATCAAAGTATATTGTCTCCTGCTTAGACTGATAAATCTAAAAGAAATTGCTATAGCCTCTATTCAAAGAGGAGAACTAAGTCTAGATATTATGAAAATTCAGAATCAGACGGATTTCACTCTTACAGAATTGAATAAAAATAAAGAATTGATGAAAAAAGAAATATTGAGTATCGAACCAACTCGTCTGTCTAGAAAAAACCATGAACAATTTATTATGTATCAAACCATAAGCCTTTCGTTGATTCATAAGAGAAAGCACCAAATTCATCAAAGATACCGAGAAAAAAGCTATGTTGATAAGAAGAATTTTGATAAATCCATTCCAAGAACAACAGATCAAAAGCTGACTGAAAATAAAAAAAAAAATCATTATGATTTGCTTGTTCCTGAAAATATTTTATCTGCTAGACGTCGTAGAGAATTGAGAATTCTAATTTGTTTCAATCCTAGGAATAGAAATACGGCATTTTACAACGAGAATAAAGTGAATAATTGTTGTCAAGTTTTGGCTACAAGTAAAGATCTTGATAGAGATAAAAAAAAACTAATTAATTTAAAGTTATTTCTTTGGCCAAATTATCGATTAGAAGATTTAGCTTGTATGAATCGCTATTGGTTTGATACCAATAATGGGAGCCGTTTCAGTATGGTAAGGATACATATGTATCCGCGATTGAAAATTCGTCAATCTACATTTTTCTTTTTTCTATTTCCCGTAACATAATATTAATCCAATGATATATCCATTAGATCTTAAATCAACAGAATCTTCTTTCCTATTCCTATTTGAAATCTACAATTTTTCTTTTGTGAATGCATAAATATAGTATTTTTTGTATACCTATTTGAATTGGATTGATTAATAATAATTAATTTGAAAAAAAAAATCAGGAATTCTTAAAAAAATGAAGATTATTGTATATACCAAATTGAAAATGAATGTCATTATTATTACTGATCAATCAAAATATCTAGAATAAAAAAAAAGGGGGGGAAGAGAAGCTTTCATTTTATGGTAAAAAATTCATTTATACCTGTTATTTCACAAGAAAAAAAAGAAGAAAACCCGGGATCGATTGAATTTCAAGTATTCAATTTTACCAATAAGATACGAAGACTTACTTCACATTTGGAATTGCACCGAAAAGACTATTTATCTCAAAGGGGTTTACGTAAAATTCTGGGAAAACGACAACGACTCCTGTCTTATTTGTCAAAGAAAAATGTAATACGTTATAAAAAATTAATTAATCAGTTCGATATTCGGGAGTCACAAACTCATTAATTTGAAGAGTCATTTTGAATTATTCGATTTATTAGATCTTGAATTTTGATGAACTTATTTTTGTTTTAAGCAATTCATGGAAGAATGAATCGAGGAAAAACCTATGAATGCCCCAGCTACAAGAAAAGACCTCATGATAGTCAATATGGGTCCTCACCACCCATCAATGCATGGTGTTCTTCGACTCATTGTTACTCTAGATGGTGAGGATGTTATTGATTGTGAACCAATATTGGGTTATTTACATAGAGGGATGGAAAAAATTGCGGAAAACCGAACAATTGTACAATATCTGCCTTATGTAACACGTTGGGATTATTTAGCTACTATGTTCACAGAAGCAATAACCGTAAATGGACCGGAACAGTTAGGAAATATTCAAGTACCCAAAAGAGCCAGCTATATTCGAGTAATTATGTTGGAGTTGAGTCGTATAGCTTCTCACCTACTATGGCTGGGACCTTTCATGGCAGATATTGGTGCACAAACCCCTTTCTTCTATATTTTCAGAGAAAGAGAATTAATATATGATCTATTCGAAGCTGCCACAGGTATGAGAATGATGCATAATTATTTTCGTATCGGAGGGGTAGCGGCTGATCTACCTCATGGCTGGATAGATAAATGTTTGGATTTCTGCGATTATTTTTTAACAGGGGTTGTTGAATATCAAAAACTTATTACGCGAAATCCTATTTTTTTAGAACGGGTTGAGGGAGTAGGCATTGTTGGTGGAGAGGAAGTAATAAATTGGGGTTTATCAGGACCAATGCTTCGGGCTTCCGGAATACAATGGGATCTACGTAAAGTTGATCATTATGAGTGTTACGAGGAATTTGATTGGGAAGTTCAATGGCAAAAAGAAGGAGATTCATTAGCTCGTTATTTAGTACGAATTGGTGAAATGGTGGAATCCATAAAAATTCTTCAACAGGCTCTGGAAGGAATTCCGGGAGGGCCATATGAGAATTTAGAAATCCGCTGCTTTGATAGAGAAAAGGATCCAGAATGGAATGATTTTGAATATCGATTCATTAGTAAAAAGCCGTCTCCGACTTTTGAATTACCGAAACAAGAACTTTATGTGAGAGTTGAAGCCCCAAAGGGAGAATTAGGAATTTTTCTAATAGGAGATCAGAATGGTTTTCCTTGGAGATGGAAAATTCGTCCCCCGGGTTTTATCAATTTGCAAATTCTTCCTCAGTTAGTTAAAAGAATGAAATTGGCTGATATTATGACAATACTAGGTAGCATAGATATCATTATGGGAGAAGTTGATCGTTGAAATGATAATTGATACAACAGAAGTACAAGATATCAATTCTTTTTCCAGATTGGAATCTTTAAAAGAGGTCTATGGAATTATATGGGTACTTGTCCCTATTTTTACTCTTGTATTGGGAATCATAATAGGTGTACTAGTGATTGTATGGTTAGAAAGAGAAATATCCGCAGGGATACAACAGCGTATTGGACCTGAATACGCCGGTCCTTTGGGAGTTCTTCAAGCTCTAGCAGATGGAACAAAACTACTTTTCAAAGAGAATCTTATTCCATCTAGGGGGGATATTCGTTTATTCAGTATTGGACCATCCATATCAGTCATATCAATTCTAGTAAGCTATTCAGTAATTCCTTTTGGCTATAACTTTATTTTAGCTGATCTCAATATCGGTGTTTTTTTATGGATTGCTATTTCGAGTATTGCTCCCATTGGACTTCTTATGTCAGGATATGGGTCAAATAATAAATATTCCTTTTTGGGTGGTCTACGGGCTGCTGCTCAATCGATTAGTTATGAAATACCATTAACGCTATGTGTATTATCAATATCTCTACGTGTGATTCGTTGAGACAGAAACTTTTCCATGCTCCTTTCTTTTCGTCTTTATTTCTTTTCTTCTTTATAGGAAAGGGGTAGACAAAATTGAATAGATATTCTGATTTTCATTATTTTTATTTGGAATTCGGATTGATGAACTAAATCAGATAGTTATATGAGTGAAATAAAACAGCTTCGATTTTATATATTTATATCAATTATAATATAAATTTAGAATATAAATTCTAAATAATATAATTATATAAAAAATTAAATATTTATATTTAATATTTTAATATACTATGATTTTAATTTCATTTGAATCCGCAGTAAAAATATTGAGTCTCATTTTCTATGTATAAGAATTAAGTGGAAAAAAATTATAAGCGGAAGAAAGCGTTTACCCCAAAATTGGTTGATTAATCATCCTGTCTTGAAGCGGGCTCAAAAGACCAACCTTATTGAGTTTTCACTGCCGTTTGTATGAATTACCATACATGTATTACCATAAAGGAAAAGGGGGTTGATAAAAAATGAGTGGATGGTTAGAAACACCAAGATACACAAAGGATTAGTAATAGAGATTATGAAAATTCTCCAAAAGAGCATTTCTGCATAATATAAAAAGAATACTAATTGGGGCTTTAAGTTGGTAGAAATAATCAGGCAGTACTCCCCACAATTCCGATCCAGAGTATGCTCCTATCCACTGATTAAACAAATGACTATCAGAAACGAAATAATCCTTTAATTTTTTTTTAAGTCCCCTTTTGTTTTGCACATAAAAAAAAGAAGAATAGGAACGAAAAAAAGAAAGAATAATACAATTAAAATAAAATAAAAAAAAAAAAAAGAGGGATCCCTTTGTATTCTTTCTTATATCCATATTCATGGAGATACAATTTATGTCATAATTCATAAACTAGTGTCTAATTTTTTTACGTAATCGAAAACGATGGCTTATTGATAATTCTAAAGGAGTATTTTATTGAAGAATTAAATTATTACTCAACAAATTCAAATTATTAAGGGATGAGATCAATTCAGAAGTACCTTTTGTATTTATTATTATAACAGACAGAATTCAATTGGTCTAATTCAGGACCATCCAATAGATTTGAATCCTATCTATCCTAGGGATATATCAAGATAAATAACCGGACCGGTCCTTAGATTTATTTATGGCCTTCGAGGAGCCGTATGAGGTGAAAATCTCATGTACGGTTCTGTAATAGCGATGGGAACAGTAATGTTATCACCGACTAGGATTATCTAACAGTTTAAGTACAGTTGATATAGTTGACGCGCAATCAAAATATGGTTTTTGGGGATGGAATTTGTGGCGTCAACCTATAGGTTTTATCATTTTTCTAATTTCTTCCCTAGCAGAATGTGAAAGATTACCTTTTGATTTACCAGAAGCAGAAGAAGAATTAGTAGCAGGTTATCAAACCGAATATTCGGGTATAAAATTTGGTTTATTTTACGTTGCTTCCTATTTAAACTTATTAGTTTCTTCATTATTTGTAACAGTTCTTTACTTGGGCGGTTGGAATATATCTATTCCTTACATATTTGTTTCTGAGCTTTTTGAAATAAATAAAACATGTGGAGTTTTTGGAACTACAATTGGTATCTTTATTACATTAGCTAAAACTTATTTGTTCTTGTTCGTTTCTATCACAACAAGATGGACTTTGCCTAGGCTAAGAATGGATCAATTATTAAATCTTGGATGGAAATTTCTTTTACCTATTTCTCTCGGTAATCTATTATTAACAACTTCGTTTCGACTGTTTTCACTGTAAAAGACTGATATTCTATATTCATAACTTGTCTCAAACAAGAGAAAGAAACAAAACAAAAATATTCATAGATATTCACGCTATGTTCCTTATGGTAACTGGGTTCATGAATTACGGTCAACAAACAGTACGAGCTGCAAGGTACATTGGTCAAAGTTTCATGATTACCTTATCCCACGCAAATCGTTTACCGGTAACTATTCAATATCCTTATGAAAAATTAATCACATCGGAACGTTTCCGCGGTCGAATCCATTTTGAATTTGATAAATGCATTGCTTGTGAAGTATGTGTTCGTGTATGTCCTATAGATCTACCCGTTATTGATTGGAAACTGGAAACAGATATTCGAAAGAAACGATTGCTTAATTACAGTATTGATTTCGGGATCTGTATATTTTGTGGTAACTGCGTTGAGTATTGTCCAACAAATTGTTTATCAATGACTGAAGAATATGAACTTTCGACTTATGATCGTCACGAATTGAATTATAATCAAATTGCTTTGGGCCGTTTACCAATGTCAGTAATTGACGATTATACAATTCGAACAATTCAATTCAAATAATTTTTTTTTTATTAATTTATATAAATTTTGAATTTAAATATATTATTAATATATTATTAAAAGATTATATAGATTATTTATTATTTATATATAGATTATTTATATCAAGTTTCTATATTTATATTCTATTTTTTTATTATTTTATATTAAAATATTCTAAATTATATAATATTAATAATTAATTTAATAATATATAATATATAGTTTAATAATATATAGTATAGTTTAATATAGTTTCGAACTACTCTTTCGTATAAAGAATGAGATTAGTCCTATAACTGTACCTACATCAATTCACACTCTTTAGGATTTAATTCAATTAGGAATTTAGTATATAAAATTTTTTCCTGGTCGTATCAATAAGGTCATGAAATTTCGATTTATTTATCTTTTATTTTACATCTAATGGATTTACCTGAACCGATACATGATTTTCTTTTAATCTTTCTGGGATCAGGTCTTGTATTAGGAAGTCTAGGAGTAGTATTACTTACCAACCCAATTTTTTCTGCCTTTTCGTTGGGACTGGTTCTTGTTTGTATATCTTTATTCTATATTTTATCAAACTCCCATTTTGTAGCTGCAGCACAGCTACTTATTTACGTGGGAGCTATAAACGTTTTAATCATATTTGCTGTGATGTTCATAAATGGTTCAGAATATTACCAAGATTTTCATCTTTGGACCATTGGGGATGGAGTTACTTTGATGGTTTGTACAAGTATTTTTGTTTCACTAATAACTACTATTCCAGATACATCATGGTACGGGAT